AAATAACTAAAACTAAATTAAAAAATTCAAATGAATAATTGACAAAACAAATTAATTAAAAATTCTAGATTCATTCTATAATAAAAAAGATAGATTCAAATAGAAGAAATAGAGAATATAAGCGGGTAGCGGGAATCGAACCCGCATCGTTAGCTTGGAAGGCTAGGGGTTATAGTCGACGTTGATTCATCATTTTGATTTAACGTCTCTAATTCAAAACCGAACGTGAAACTTTTGTTTCATTCGGCTCCTTTACGGAAAAAATTTAGAGATGGAAAATCAAAAAATTGACCCATAACATCTATGTCAGCCTTTTTGTTTTGTATGAGTAAGTTTAAAACATCTTGCTTTTTAGATGATCCCTCTAGAAGAGCAGTATTCTAAAAATCTATGTTTTTTTTCTAGTTACTTCGTTCTCTATTTCTATTTAATAGAATCTTTAGGAAAAGAATAAAATTTCCGTCGAGCTAAAAAAATGTCGATGTTTCTAGTAAACTAAAATAATCGTTTAATAGCTATTTTGCTTCAATCTCTACTATACAAAAAAATAGAAGATTTAGTTACGATTAGAAATAAACTTTCTATATCTCTCTCCATAGATCCTTTCGTCATACTCAAAAAAATTCGGATTATAGATCCAATTCCAAAAACTTATGTTTCATAATTTTAGAACTCAATTTGTCAATTTAAAATTGATTCTTCTTGTATACAAATTACGATAATGTATATTATACCGCAAATCTTTCATTGAGGGTATAAAGGATTCCCTTTAAGTAAGAAATAAAGTTTTTGATCGGGATATGAACCAAACGGGGGATCCCTTAACTATTTAGGGGTCCATGTAACGAATCGCACTTTTACCACTAAACTATACCCGCTACAATACAATTATTGTATCTTTTGTCGAACAAAGCAATCAGACAAAATAAATAAAGAAATAGAGGAGCATAATATTCTAATAATTTGAGTATTGACATGTTTCATTAGAGGATCTTCTAATGAGATTTTAAAAACGGGGTGAATTACATTTTTGGATTTTGTTTTTGCTGAAGGTGTTTTTTTTTTATTAACATATTTTTTTAACATATCATATATATATAATCTACGTTATCAGAAAAAAAGAGAAGGAGCCATAAAAAATGACATTTTGATTTTGATATTATCTTATTTTGGTTTTATATCATAGGAATCAATCTGTATCTCTTATTTATGTTTGATCGTGTTTAAATTACAAGTATTTTTTTTTCGAATAAAAAACATTCAAATAAATCATTGTTATTCAATATTTATGCGAATAAAAAGAGCCCGACTGGGTACTGGCCGGGCTCTTTGGCTGTAGAAAAAGAAAAAAGGAAACTAAAAAAGAGAAGAATATATAATAATGAATATAAATCAAATAAAAAAAAAGAGATAAGATCAAAAATAAGATAAAAAGAAGTCTCTTTTTTTTTTTTTCAAGCTCCCTTTTTTGCTCTTCTTGTTTATGTGATATAACATAAACAAAGTAATTCTATTTTTCAATTGGGGAGAGATGGCTGAGTGGACTAAAGCGTCGGATTGCTAATCCGTTGTACAAATTTTTGTACCGAGGGTTCGAATCCCTCTCTTTCCGTTGATAATTTTCTATTTTGAACTTCTTTGTTTTCCCTGTTTGTTTGATTTTTTTATTTACTAGTTCAATTTTTTTATTTACTAGTTCAATATGTTTATATAAAATCCTAAAAATATTTAAAAATCCAGCACAAGCAAGAAAAACACAGAATCCACTTTTTTTCTTATTCTTCACGTCCTGGATTACGTCCTGGATCGTTAGATAGGAATCCGAAAATGAAAAGAGAAACGAAGAATATTACTACCGTGTAAACAAATAGTTTTAGAGTAAGCATTATAAAATCTCCAAGATAATTAAAAAACGACAAAGAAAGAGAATAGATTCTCTTATATTACAGCACATTTTGTTTCTTTTAATACTAAGTTTCTAAAAAATGAAGTTTTTTTGAGGATATATATAAGATAAGTTTCGAAAATGGATTTGATTTGTAGTAAGAGTCGAGTCTTTTATTCCAAATTATCAATAATTACTTTTACCAAAAATCCTTTTTCATATCTGTAATCTAGGTTTTATATTGGTGATGGGCTCAAATCGAATAGAATAATAGGATTTATGAATTGGAAAAACGTAGATGATGAGATGGTCCGTATTTTTTCGTATATATCCCAAAATTTCAATATTGGAATCGATAATTCACACTGTAAGACTTATTTGATCTTATAAATAGTTAAAATGTTCGAATTTTAGTTTTCTGAGAAATTCTGAATTTTTTTTTAGACATTACTCAAATTACAGATCTCATCGAAAACTTACAGCAGCTTGCCAAACAAAAGCTAAAAGAAAAAAGAGTAGGGGTATTACTGGCATAAAATCCACAATTGGATTCAAGAAAGCGTAGGCTTCGGGCAATTTCGCCGAGAAAAAACTACTTGAATAAAGGACGGAGTGAATACAAATACAGACCAAATTAAAGATATTAAGCATAACAAACATTTTGTTCTTTTTAAGAAAATAAAAATTATTTTTGTTTTTTTTTTTGAATTAGAATTTTCATTTTTATTCTATTTTATATATATATATATATAAAATAGAATAAAAATGAAAATAAATTAATATTAATTTAACAATAAAACTAAAAAAAAATGAATCAAATAAGATAAAACGCTCCAAAATCCTTCTTTGATTTGAACTTATCCAGTTCAAAATCTTTTTATTCTAAAATAAAAAAATCGAAGAAATCATACTTCTATACAATATCTTAATTGAATTGTACGTAATGATCAATAATTTTAGTCTTATCCTATCTATATCTATCTATATATTGATATAGATAGATATGTAGATACGCATATAAAAATACTAGCAACAAATTTTTCTATAGAAATTTTTGAACTGGAATTGACGAACAACCTATATAAATAATAGTGTTTATTAGTGTAAAATCGAAAATGGGGCGTGGCCAAGTGGTAAGGCAACGGGTTTTGGTCCCGCTATTCGGAGGTTCGAATCCTTCCGTCCCAGAGCATATCCATTCATGATGTATATCATATTGGAATACGGATTGTATATCAGAATTCAAATTACCCCCCTTTTTTTGAATTATTCGTCTCTAATCTAAATCGACTTGCTTTCGAATATATTTAAAAACAAGTCGAGTTTTTTGACTTTCTTTTTTGTGTAATCATTGTTTTAATGTAATCATTTCATTATATATATATATATATTATAATTTTCTAATTTTTTTCATATTTATTTTTCATATTTATTTTTATTTTTTTTTCTAATATTTTTAAATTCCCTTTTTTTTACTTTACAAATTCTAAAAATAGAGTAGAAAATTTATTGATACAATACTGAGTTAATTTTCATTTACGTCTTTACTTTAAAAAAAGTTTTCGTTATATAGAAAAAAACCGAGACGTAAAATATAGATTATTATGTATCGATTGAATCAATGACTATTCACGATTCCATAATTGAATCAATTACATACTGGATCCAAGCTAAAGGAATGTTATGGTAAAACTTCGTTTGAAACGATGTGGTAAAAAGCAACGTGCGACTTGAAAGACATGATTAGATTAGCTGTGGATTCTTACATCCGCCATTTTTTCTAGTATATAGAAATGAACATGCTCTTGACTCGACATTGTTTGTTCTGTTCCACTATAACTTATTGTTTTGGGGACGGGAAAGGAGTTGATAATGTAAGTTGATGATGTAAATAGTACATAATGGAGCTCGAGTTTATTCATTTCTCAGGGGCAAGTATCTAAGGTTAGTGAAAATTAATAAGTTAGAAAAACTTCGTAAGTATATTTTTGATAGAAAAATAGAAAGGATCCAATTTGAGCAAGGTTCAAAAAAAATTGTTGGAATTAGTAAAACTGTTTTGATCAAAAATGTATCCGCAGGAATTAACCTTCTATTTGTATGATTCTTTCAGAGAAAGAAAAAAATGGTATGTTGCTACCATTTTTGAAAAGATTTAAGATTCCCGAAGTAATGTCTAAACCCAATGATTCAAAAAAAAGCTAAAAGATCATGGAACAAGTAAATACCATTTTCAAATTGTCTCATCAATTCTATTATAAAAAATTCTAAAAAATAAATTAGAAAGAAACGAAACACGGGCAAGAAAGGGGAGTAGAGACCACTCAATAAATGAAATAGTTACTTAAAGGCTTTGTTTTCTTTTTTGTTATTTGAGAATTATCCAATTTGAGTTATGGGGTTATAAATATGAGGAGTTTTTTTTTTAGAAAGAAAATACGAAAGAAAAAGACTTAAGTCATAGTTTATTTGATTTGATGATTTTATTGATCTATTTGACATCATAATTTTCTACATACATATTTTGATTTTCTCGAGCCGTATGAGGATAAAACTTCTTATACGTTTCTAGGGGGGGGTGCATTATTTATCTATATCTATCCCAATGAGCCGTTTATCGAATCGTTGCAATCGATGTTCGATCCCGAAGAGAGGGAAGAGATCTTCGGAAAGTGGGTTTTTATGATCCAATAAAGAATCAAACCTATTTAAATATTCCTGTCATTCTATATTTCCTTGAACGGGGCGCTCAACCTACAGGAACTGTCCAGGATATTTCAAAAAAGGCAGGTGTTTTTATGGAACTTAGCTCGAATCAACAAACGAAATTCAATTAAGGAAATAAACAAGGGGGGTGCGGATGACTTGTATATAGATTTATCAAATTCTTTTCTCTTTTATCCCCCCGCTCTCTTGTTATACTACTACCTAATTTTTATTATCTCTTGTTGTTTATATTGAATGATAGAATGGAGTTTTCTATAGCCAGAAAAAGAAATGAAATTTTCATCGATCTTCAAAACAAAATGAAAAAATGTATAGAGATTAAAGATAGAATATAGGAAAAATAAAAAAAATAGTCACTAAATGAAGTAATTGGACTTATAAATAGATTACCCCCAAAGAGGTTATTTTTTTTTAATATTTCTTATTTTTTGTCATTTTACTATCATTTCTTTTTAATACCCATTCGCTCTTTATTATTTTCAGTTACTAATTCTAGTTATTTGATTTATATACTTTTTTTTATAGTAAATACATGAGATAGAATATTCAAAATTGAATATTTCTATTATTTTATTTTTCATCCAATGACTATACATCCATTATATTTTTATGTAAATAGAGGAAAAACTCTATGGAAAAATGGTGGTTCAATTCTATGTTGTTTAATAGGAAGTTAGAATACAGGTGTGAATTAAGTAAATCAATGGATAGTCTTGGTCCTATTGAAAATACCAGTCTAAGCGAAGACCCCAAAATTTTAACTGATATAGATAAAAAAATTCATAGTTGGAATGATAGTGACAATTCTAATTACAGTTATTTTGATTATTTAGTAGGTGCCAGTAACATCCAGGATTTCCTATCTGATAAAACTTTTTTAGTTAGGGATAATAAGAGGAACAATTATTCCGTCTATTTAGATATTGAAAATCAAACTTTGGAGATTAACAATGATCATTCTTTTCTAAGTGAACAGGAAAGTTTTTTTTCTAGCTATCTGAATACTGTTTCTAAGAATTATAATGATCAGTACATGTATGATACTCAATTTAGTTGGAACAATAATATTAATAGTTGCATTGATAGTTATCTTCATTCTCAAATCTGTATTGATAGTTTCATTTTAGGTGATATTGACAAATACAATGACAGTTATTTTTATAGTTACATTTTGGGTAAGGGCAGAAATTGTAGTGAAAGCGAGAATTCTAGTTCTAGTATAATAACTAGTACGAATGATACAAATGATAGTGATTCCACTATAGGAGAAAGTTCTAATAATCTCGATGAAAGTCAAAAATATAAACATTTGTGGATTGAATGCGAAAATTGTTATGGATTAAATTATAAAAGATTTTTTAAATCAAACATGAATATTTGTGAACACTGTGGATTTCATTTGAAAATGGGCAGTTCGGATAGAATCGAACTTTCGATTGATTCGGGTACTTGGAATCCTATGGATGAAGACATGGTTTCTCTGGATCCCATTGAATTTCATTCAGAAGAGGAACCTTATAAAGATCGTATTGATTCTTATCAAAGAAAAACGGGATTAACTGAGGCTGTTCAAACAGGTACAGGTCAACTAAATGGTATTCCTGTAGCAATTGGAATTATGGATTTTCAGTTTATGGGGGGCAGTATGGGATCCGCAGTAGGTGAGAAAATCACCCGTTTGGTAGAATATGCTACCAATCAACTTTTACCTCTTATTCTGGTATGTGCGTCCGGAGGAGCGCGTATGCAAGAAGGAAGTTTGAGCTTGATGCAAATGGCTAAAATCTCTTCTGCTTTATATGATTATCAAACAAATAAAAAGTTATTCTATGTATCGATACTTACATCTCCCACTACTGGTGGGGTGACAGCTAGTTTTGGCATGTTGGGGGATATAATTATTGCCGAACCAAATGCTTATATTGCATTTGCTGGTAAAAGAGTAATTGAACAAACATTGAATAAGGCAGTACCCGAAGGTTCACAAACAGCCGAATATTTATTCCATAAGGGTTTATTTGATTCAATCGTACCGCGTAATCTTTTAAAGGGAGTTCTGAGTGAGTTATTTCAATTCCATAATTTATTTTCTTTGACTAAAAATGATAAGGCATAGCTAAAAATTCATAATAAAAGGGTATATTATGATATATATATTGGCTTAGCTAAAATCACTAGAATACCTATATACTAAGTATAAATATATAGGAATTCTAGTGATTATAGACTATCGTTATATAATAATATAAATAAGAATAAAAAAAGAAAAAAAAATAGAATATATAGAAAGTACAAATAGTAAATCGAGGTACCCTTTTTATGATAAACTTTCCTTCCATTTTTGTTCCTCTAGTGGGCCTAGTATTTCCAGCAATTGCAATGGCTTCTTTATTTCTTCATGTTCAAAAAAACAAGATTTTTTAGATACGGTCAGTAGGGACAAATATCATCTATTTTATTTAGATCTGGAAGCAATTCGATGAATTCCTTCTAAAGGTTTACATTAAAGTAGTGCCAAAGTTACTTTAGAAACAAAGAAAACAAAGTCAAATGTTGGGGTTTTTTATTCCTCAATAATAATACTAAAAAGGGGGTTATGAGTATAGTAAAAAGGGGGTTATGAGTATAGTAATTAGATCTAAAGATGTACTCGTATATTCTATAATAAAGGCTCGAAAAAGAAGCAATTTCTTTTTGGCCTTTATCATTTTTTTAGGTTCATTGGGGTTATTGTTGGTTGCAATTTTCAGTTATCTTGGTATGGATTTTTCTGAGGAAATGAGTGATTTTCCATTTATTCCGGACTATATTTATTTTCCAATTCCATTTATTCCACAAGGGGCCACGATGGGTTTTTATGGAATCGGGGGTTTCTTTATTAGTTTTTATTTGTGGTTGATTATTTTGTGGGATGTAGGTGGTGGTTATGATATCTTCAATAAAAAAGAGAAAAAAGTACGTTTTGTTCGTTGGGGATTTCCTGGAAAAAATCGTTGTATTATTCTCGAAATACCTATGAACGAGATTCACGCCATCAGAATAATAACAGGAGTTAAAAAAGGGGGTATTTTTACTCGTACCCTTCCTTATGAGAGTATCCTTTATATGGAAACCATAAAACATGGGTCTATTCCCTTGACTCGTATTGAAGATAATTTGAGTCCATTCCTAATTGCAGATAAAGCTGGCGAATTATCTATATTTTTGGATGTACCACTTTTTTACTGACGAGAATTGGACTTAACTAGAAATTAAATTGCACAAAAAGCTTCAGAATTGTCCTATTTATTTGGTGTACCGATTGAAATATTTTGAAAAAAACTTTTTTTTTCAAAATATTTCAATTTTTATAAAAGGGATGTTATTTGATTTCGAAATCCGACTATTCTATTCATAACCCGAAGTACTCCTTGGTGTATTCATAAAAAGTAAGAATTTTTTCTTCGAATCTTAGCAATTGATATCTTTTCGAAACATAATTTTTTTCTTCATTTGAATTTACAGTGAATTCTTTCGATTTCTTTTTCGATTTATGTATTCTTTTTTCTAAATTAAACGGGGCAAGGACTAACTCCCGAAGTAAAAAAAATGAGAGAATAGAATATAGATTGATCTATAAGCTCTATGACTTGTAATAGAGCTTATGCTTGATAGAAAGGTTATTATCATATAGAGTTTGACGAATGAGATGAAGTTGAGTTCATTAAAGACGAAAAATGACAAAAAAGAAAACATTCATTCCCCTTCTATATCTTACATCTATAGTCTTTTTGCCCTGGTGTATCTCTTTCACATTTAAGAAAAGTCTTGAATCTTGGTTTATTAATTGGTGGAATATTAGGCAATCCGAAATTTTCTTGAATGATATTAAAGAAAAGAGTATTCTAAAAAAATTTATAGAATTTGAGGAACTGTTTTTCTTAGATGACATGTTAAAGGAATGTCCGGAAACACATCTACAAAACCTTCGTACTGGAATCTATAAAGAAACAATCCAATTAATCAAAACGCACAACGAAGGTCGTATGAATACGATTTTGCACTTCTCGACAAATCTAATTTGTTTCTTTATTCTAAGCGGTTATTCTATTCTTGGTAATCAAGAACTTGTTCTTATTAATTCTTTGGTTCGAGAATTTATATATAATTTAAGTGACACAATAAAAGCTTTTTCTATTCTTCTATTAACTGATTTATGTATAGGATTCCATTCAACCCATGGTTGGGAACTAGTGATTGGTTTCGTCTATAAAGATTTTGGATTTGCTCAAAATGATCAAATTATATCTGGTCTTGTTTCCACTTTTCCAGTCATTTTAGATACAATTTTAAAATATTTGATTTTCCGTTATTTAAATCGCGTATCTCCATCACTTGTAGTGATTTATCATTCAATGAATGATTGACTGAAAAAACGATTCACTTATCCAATTTGAATTTAAAGTTTTTTTAGCTAAAAAGAAAATAACTTTTCTTTTTCCCTTCTTTTTAACCCCCTTAAATAAAAAAAGGGGGGTTCCCCACCTTGGATAGGGAACTATGCGAGTGACCTACCTAATCTTATTGTAGAAATTTTCAGGATCAATGATTATACCATGCAAACTAGAAATGCTTTTTCTTGTATAAAGGAAGGGGTTACTCGATCCATTTCCATATCGATCATGATATATATAATAATTCGAGCACCCATTTCAAATGCATATCCTATTTTTGCACAGCAGGGTTATGAAAATCCCAGAGAAGCAACCGGTCGTATTGTCTGTGCCAATTGCCATTTAGCTAATAAGCCCGTGGATATTGAGGTTCCACAAGCGGTACTTCCCGATACTGTATTTGAAGCAGTTGTTCGAATTCCTTATGATATGCAAGTGAAACAAGTTCTTGCTAATGGTAAAAAGGGAGCTTTGAATGTGGGGGCTGTTCTTATTTTACCGGAAGGTTTTGAATTGGCACCCCCCGATCGTATTTCGCCTGAGATTAAAGAGAAGATAGGCAATCTGTCTTTTCAAAACTATCGCCCTACAAAAAAAAATATTCTTGTGGTAGGCCCTGTTCCTGGTCAGAAATATAATGAAATCACCTTTCCTATTCTTTCCCCGGATCCCACTACTAAGAGAGATGTTCATTTCTTAAAATATCCTATATACGTAGGCGGGAACAGGGGAAGGGGTCAGATTTATCTTGACGGGAGCAAGAGTAATAATAATGTGTATAATGCTACAGCAGCAGGTATGGTAAAAAAAATCATACGAAAAGAAAAAGGGGGATACGAAATAACTATAGTGGATGCATTAGATGGGAGTGAAGTGATTGATATTATACCTCCTGGACCTGAACTTCTTGTTTCAGAAGGTGAATCTATCAAACTTGATCAGCCTTTAACAAGTA